AGAAAATAATCTATTTTTTACAACAAAAATAGATTATCAATCGATTTGATAATAATGCAAGGATTACCCAGTAATCCGTCTTGCTCGCACTAAAGTGATATACATATAGATCTCAATATATCACTTGTGACTTTCTTTGTTACAAAACCAAAATTTGAATCTAAAATTGAAATGATTAAAATGAAATCATAAGAAAGAATATGTAAGCTACCCACTTGATTTCCATGGGATTGTAGTTCAATTGGTCAGAGCACCGCCCTGTCAAGGCGGAAGCTGCGGGTTCGAGCCCCGTCAGTCCCGGCGGATTCAATACATCAACTCCCCTTTTTGTTTCGGGGCAAGGGGATGAAAATGGTTTCATTTATCTTTTTGTTTTATTTTGCTTTTTTCATAAAGCAAAAGTCGATTATTTTAACTAGGGTAGAGAGACATATGTAAATTAATTATAATTATTGACAGCATTCAACACTTCAAGAAAGAGATACTGTATGGGGTTTCCGCTTTTTGTCAACTGATCTCCCATTAATTCGTGTAGGAAAATGGAATAGGATAGCGTATAATACATTTGCCAAGAGTACCTATATATACTTTTCTTTCTATGAAGTCACGGAATTTTAAATAGTTCGAATCCAACCAAGGAAAGAGGATATTTTAAAAATAAAGATAAAAAGCGTCTTCCCTTCTTCCCTAATGAATATGCTCTTTTAAAAGATTAGAGTCGATGTCGAAGAAAAAACTCGTAAGAAAAATTAACGAGTTAATTTTGTGGAATATTTTCGTTTTTTTACTGGGACTCGTCTTTGTCACATTCCCTTTCTTTGTTTTCCAAAAAGATGATAGACCCTTTAAATTTTTTTTAATTTCAAATTGAACTTCGTACGTGTTTTCTCTATTTGATTTCTATTGTTTATTTAAGGTTCTTTAGAAACTCTTTTTGTAAAGAATCGAAGTAGAAAAGGTTTTTTTATTATACTTCATCAGATGATTGTACAAGGAAAGTAAACTACTAGGTTGTAGAAAAGAAAGGCGGGAAAAAGAATCATAAATAAATATTTTTTGATTGGATCAGGAATCTCATTATGTATTCGGTGTGGATAAAAGATCTTCCTATGTTATACTATTAAATTCTTGACGATGAATCGATTTTATAGCTCCGATATTGTTATTCATGATATTTCTTTCATTCGATATCATCGAAATCTAATTAATCTGAGTGAGTTTACAAGCGAAAGATTTCTCATCTCTATGGGATTAAATCCCGAGATATTCCAAAGAAAAAAAAAATAATAATAAACGATTAAATTATGGAAGTCAATATTCTTGCATTTATTGCTACTGCACTCTTCATTCTCGTTCCTACTGCTTTTTTGCTTATAATTTACGTAAAAACGGTTAGTCAAAATGATTAATTTGAATACAATTTTACTATCAACGAAAAAAAAAGATTTCAATTTCTCGTCTTAAATGAAAGGAATGCATTAGACTCAGTAGTAGTATCCTAAGGGGCCCGCTAGTATGGTAGAAAGAGATCTCTTTCTACCATACTAGCCATTTTGGTTATTGTAATGTATAAAGATACAAGTGAAATATCTTAATATAAAGGAATCCACCTATCTCTCTCTTTTTCTTTATAAACGTCAATATAAATTAAATAGAATATGAAATGTATGTACATACTTTCTCAATTTCATTTGTTTGTTTGATCCATTTAATACAGCTAATCCCAAACAGATAATCCCAATTCGAGGGAAGCTTCTTCAGATTTCGAAAGGGGTTACCCCATGAATGGTTAACCATGTAAACCCTGATATAAAAATAGAAAATGAGTCAATAAAACAAAACATAAATCGAATTTCTAAAAAAAAAAATCTTAAAAAAAATTGCCGAACGCTATAGAAAACTCAAACAATTGATACAGGTTGATAGAGTTTAATTATTACCGCAATTAGAAGTATTTCTAGAGTCCACTTCTTCCCCACACTACGAGAGAGAGGGAAAATGTAAAAACTACCATTAAAGCAGCCCATGCGAGACTTACTATATCCATGTGAATTCTGTCCCCTATTTCTATGAATATGAAGAAACTATTCCATTATTGTTCACTAATAATAGTGAAATCACTGGTGCAGAGTCAAAAAAAGGGAGAGGTATTTGGTCACCATTGATGAACTACTCCAAAAAATCCACTTATCTTATAATGAGTTATTCTTATTATAGAATTTCTAGTGGAATCGACAAGATGTAAACACAAGCAAACAGACACTTTTCGAAGTATCCAAGGAATCTGACTCACATGTAGAAAGAATAAGACTTTTTCTTTTATCGTTTTTTATTTTTGGAAGTAAAATGAAAGGCAATTCTTCATCTAATCTAATATTGATTGAATGTCTGAGCATTCCGAGACTTTCATGCGTCTGTATCCAAAGTATCTTAGGTCCTTTCCAAAACTATTAATTTAATTCCCTCTCTGGCTATCCAATCTAATTGAAGACTCAGTAAGTGTAACTAAATTAGTAGTGGCAAGTAAAGATTTACCGATTTCCCTACACTACTTTAAGTTTTCCTTGAATCTGATAGGCAAAACTTTAGGTTAGAGAATAGAACCTCGAGAGCCAGGGGCTTAGAATAACGAAAAGAAAGTATCAAGAGTCTTTTCCTACTATAATAGGGGATTTAAAGTCTGTTGTTGAGGCGGCACCCGGATTTGAACTGGGGAAAAAGGATTTGCAGTCCCCCGCCTTACCACTCGGCCATGCCGCCAACACGATAGAAACTAGATTCCAATTTTCTTTTTTTTTTTCAACTCCGAAAAATTTATATATATAAATTTTCAGTCACAAAATATAGAATCCAGTACAAACCAGAACCATTAACTATTGACTGTAAATTCATGACCATTTTTGAATTAAAATTAAAATCTACATTTTTTTTATTTCTAAAAATATTAAGAAAATCATTACAAATGGATTTCTAACTAATCGATATTGAGTTTTTTCAATTAAAAAGAAATCTTCTTCAATTTCAATTATAACAGTAATGATGAGTATATGTAAACCCCAGAATCAGAACATACGTTATAGAGTTATAGCTCTATAATGGGGTATTTTATCTCTCTAGGGATGCTTTTGAGGAGTAATTCTCAATAAATTTTTATATTTCAATTTTTCATTGAATACCTTGAAGATAAAATTTCCTTTTTGATAGAGCACAGCATGTGCTGTCCCAAATAGAACTGTACCACACGAAAAGAAGAAAAAGAGACATATATATCTGTGCATTCTTTTTTATTTTAATAATAAAAAAATTAATAAATAAAAAAACACAAGTTTTCTTACCTACTTCAATTCAATGATATTCTCACTATTCTATTCAAAATAGGTAAAAATAAATCTCTTTTCTGCAAATATTTTTTTGAACAATGAAATATAAATACATGAAAAAGTAAAGTGGTGAAAAAAATAGTTTTCTATTTATTATATGTTTATCTGCTCGAATAGATCCAATGATGAATACATTTTTTATGGTATGCAATCGAATTGGAATATGTAATATCATAGGTGAAAATGAAATGACTTTTTTTTTCTAGTCTTTACAAAACTCCGTAAGTTCAAGTGGTATTTCTCAATTCTGTTCCATTTGGATCTATTTCTTATAAAAAATTCCAATTGAATCTAGTCGCCGTTCATACGTATTTCATACATTCCATATATCTTGGAGTTGGATAAAATTTCATGTGATTCAGTAAACAGAATAGAAATTCCATTATTGCTAGATCGAATTCTATGGATATGATTCGGTGAAGAATGAGAGATGGGATGGGATTTTTTCAATAAACGGATAAATGGGAAATTCAAAAAAGATGCTTGGGGATGGAAAAGAGGGAACATCTACAATACCCGGATTTAATCAGATACAATTTGAAGGGTTTTATCGGTTTATTGATCAGGGTTTAATAGAAGAACTTTCTAAGTTTCCAAAAATTGAAGATATAGATCACGAAATTGAATTTCAATTATTTGTGGAAACATATCAATTGGTAGAACCTCTGATAAAAGAACGAGATGCTGTCTATGAATCACTTACATATTCTTCTGAATTATATGTCTCCGCGGGATTAATTTGGAAAACCAGTAGGAATATGCAAGAACAAAGAATTTTTATTGGCAACATTCCTTTAATGAATTCCCTTGGAACTTCTATAGTAAACGGAATATACAGAATTGTGATCAATCAAATATTGCAAAGTCCTGGTATCTATTACCAGTCAGAATTGGATCATAACGGGATTTCGGTCTATACCGGCACCATAATATCAGATTGGGGAGGCAGGTTAGAATTAGAGATTGATAAAAAAGCAAGAATATGGGCTCGGGTGAGTAGGAAACAGAAAATATCTATTCTAGTTCTATCATCAGCTATGGGTTCGAATCTACGAGAAATTCTAGAGAATGTTTGCTACCCTGAAATTTTCTTATCTTTCTTGACAGATAAGGAGAAAAAAAAAATTGGGTCAAAAGAAAATGCTATTTTGGAGTTTTATCAACAATTTTCTTGTGTAGGTGGGGATCCAATATTTTCTGAATCCTTATGTAAGGAATTACAAAAAAAATTCTTTCACCAAAGGTGTGAATTAGGAAGGATTGGTCGCCGAAATATTAATTGGAGACTGAATCTTAATATACCTCAGAACAATATATTTTTGTTACCACGAGATATATTAGCAGCTGCCGATCATTTGATTGGGATGAAATTTGGAATGGGTACACTTGATGATATGAATCATTTGAAAAATAAACGTATTCGCTCTGTAGCGGATCTTTTACAAGACCAGCTCGGGTTGGCTCTGGCTCGTTTAGAAAATGTAGTTAAGGGAACTATCTCCGGAGCAATTAGGCATAAATTGATACCTACTCCTCAGAATTTGGTAACTTCAACTCCGTTAACAACTACTTATGAATCCTTTTTCGGATTACACCCATTATCTCAAGTTTTGGATCGAA